CAAAACAAAATAAAATCCTTTTTCACACTTCCTGTTATTAGTAGTGTAGTATTGATTGAATTTCTATGCTTAGTCTGATATAAAATAAGATATTCAAATCCAAATAAAGAATTAGAATTGTGGATCGAATGACTATTCATCTGTTGTATTTTTATGCAAATAGGGGGCAAGCAAACTCTATGTAAAGATGCTGGTTTAATTCGATGGTGTTTAAGAAGGAGTTAAAACGCAAGTATGATATAAAAAAATCGATGGACAATCTTGGTCCTATTGAAAATACTAGTGAAAGTGAATATCCGAATAGAAAAGGTAGGGCTAGAAACATTCATAGTTGGTGGAGTCATGACAATTCTAGTTACAGTAAAGTCAGTTGTTTATTTGCCGTCAAAGACATTCGGAATTTCATTTCGGATGAGACTTTTTTAGTTAGGGATAGTAATGGAGACAGTTTTTCTATCTATTTTGATATCGAAACTCATATTTTTGAGATTGCGAACCATCGTTCTTTTCTGAGTGAACTAGAAAGTTCTTTTTCTAGTTATCGCAATTTTAGTTATATGAATAGTGGATCTACGGGCGAAGATTCCTTATACAATCATTACATGTATGATACTCAATCTAGTTGGAATAATCACATTACTAGTTGCATTGATAGTTATCTTCAGTCTCAAATCTGCGTTGATACGCCCATTGTAAGTGATAGTAGTGACAGTTACATTTCCGAGTGCGTTTTTGATAAAGGTAGAACTAGTAGTGAAAGCGGTAGGTCCAGTCTACAAACCCGCGCAAAGAGTAGTGATTTAACTCTAACAGAAAGCCCTAACGATCTCGATGCAACTAAAAAATACAAGCATTTGTGGGTTCAATGTGAAAATTGTTATGCATTAAATTATAAGAAATTTTTGAAATCAAAAATTTGTGAACAATGTGGATATCATTTTCAAATGAGTAGTTCAGAAAGAATCGAAGTTTTGATCGACCCCGGCACTTGGGATCCTATGGATGAAGACATGATCTCTCTGGATCCCATTGGATTTCATTCGGCGGAGGAGCTTTATAAAGATCGTTATGATTATCAAGCAAATAAAAAGTTATTATATGTATCAATCCTTACATCGCCTACTACTGGTGGGATAACCGCGAGTTTTGGTATGTTGAAATTGTTATGCATTAAATTATTAGAAATTAGTTTGAAATCAAAAATTTGTGAACAAATATCATTTTCAAATGAGTACTTCAGAAACGAAGTTTTGATCGACCCCGGCACTTGGGATCCTATGGATGAAGACATGATCTCTCTGGATCCCATTGGATTTCATTCGGCGGAGGAGCTTTATAAAGATCGTTATGATTATCAAGCAAATAAAAAGTTATTATATGTATCAATCCTTACATCGCCTACTACTGGTGGGATAACCGCGAGTTTTGGTATGTTGGGAGATATCATTATTGCCGAACCAAATTCCTACATCGCATTTGCGGGTAAAAGAGTAATTGAACAAACATTGAATAAAACAGTACCCGAAGATTCACAAGCGGCTGAATATTTATTCCATAAGGGCTTATTCGACCTAATCGTACCACGTAATCTTTTAAAAAGCGTTCTGATTGAGTTATTTAAGTTCCACGCTTTCTTTCCTTTGAATTCCAATTCAATCAAGTAGAGTACACTAAGTTCAATTATTTTATTTGTAGCAACCAAGCGGATAGCTCTTTTTTACCTAGATTACTAATTAAGATTAACAAGTCTCTATCATCATCAACAAGATAAAAACGCTATTTTTTCCTTTTAGGAATTTAGGCAAATAAAACGAATTTCGTCTTACGTATATAATTATAATCAATTATAAAAAAGATAGATATACAGTCTTACGTATATAATTATAATCAATTATAAAAAAGATAGATATACAGTTTTTTATCTTTCTCCATCTCCCGAAAACTCCATTTCACTAAAAATAAAAATTCCGGTTGTGTCGCATTTTAACAAATCTTTCGAGAATTTGTAAGAAACCCTTTCTTTATTACTTTATATTATCAAATTAGAAGACAAGAATAAAACACAAAGAAATGAATAAAAATAATCAAGTTGATTATCATATATATCTTTCATGTAGATAGATGAATAAGTCCATTTATTGAATTCTACGTTCCTTGGACTTATTTCAACTTAGTGTATCACTTAGATTAGATATGTAGATACTTATATATCGAATAAGAATTTTCAAATTGAATTAATTAATAACTACGAATTTCTAATAATTACAATTCTTAATTATAATCAATATAAAATATGATATTTAATATAATAACTACGAATTTCTAATAATTACAATTCTTAATTATAATCAATATAAAATATGATATTTAATAAAAAAACAGGTGCAAATACAAATAGTAAATCGAGGTACCCATTTTATGACAACTTTTAATTTTCCCTCTATTTTTGTGCCTTTAGTAGGCCTAGTATTTCCGGCAATTGCAATGGCTTCCTTATTTCTTCATGTTCAAAAAAACAAGATTGTTTAGATCTGAGGGGCCCAACCTTATCCGTTTTTTTGGAAACTTATACTTGTAGCATAACACAGATATTTATTGCGGGAAATGAAATATGGTATAACATGTTGTGATTTCCGCCAAACATAAAAGAAAAAGCTCTTATGCCGGCAGAAAATGATCTATGGGTAAATGAATTCTAGCTAGTTTTAAATAGATCAGGATCGCCCGATGCCGAAAATGTAAAGTTGGTGGATCTATATGTATATCAATAATGTATATTGGGATCCTACGAAGGGTGTGGTATTATTTTAGATCTAACCAATTTGATGAATTACTCCTAAAGGTTCTCATCAAACTAGTGCTAGTTCATACCAAACTGGTGCTAGTTGATGAAAGTTTCTTCGGAAACAAAATAAAGTAAAGTCAAAATCATTTGGGGTATTCTCTCAATTCCAATAAAATGCAATCGGATCAAGTATGAGTTGGCGATCAGAACATATATGGATAGAACTTATAACGGGGTCTCGAAAACTAAGTAATTTTTGCTGGGCCCTTATCGTTTTTTTAGGTTCATTAGGATTCTTATTGGTTGGAACTTCCAGTTATCTTGGTAAAAATTTGATATCTTTTGTTCCGCCTCAGCAAATCATTTTTTTTCCGCAAGGGATCGTGATGTCTTTCTACGGGATCGCGGGTATCTTTATTAGTTCCTATTTGTGGTGCACCATTTCCTGGAATGTAGGTAGTGGTTATGATCGATTCGATAGAAGGGAAGGAAAGGTGTGTATTTTTCGTTGGGGATTTCCTGGAAAAAATCGTCGTATATTCCTCCGATTCCTTATAAAAGATATTCAATCCGTTAGAATAGAAGTTAAAGAGGGTATTTATGCCCGCCGTGTCCTTTATATGGACATCCGAGGCCGGGGGGCTATTCCGTTGACCCGTACTGATGAGAATTTGACTCCGCGAGAAATTGAAAAAAAAGCCGCGGAATTGGCCTATTTCTTGCGCGTACCAATTGAAGTCTTTTGAGAAAAAGAGCTGGGGTCTGAAAAATGAATGCTTTCTCGGCAGGAGGGAAAAAATGCAAGAATCCTCTTTTTTCTATAACATAACTTAACTGAAGTTTCGCCAGAACGTTCAGTCCAGCCAAAGTCGACGTATATAGAACAACCATAAAACAAAACAACTTTTTTGTGGTTTTTTATGCGTATCCAAATTCATGCAACTCAATTGAAACAAGTAAGAAATTGAACTACTAGATTCAATCCATTTCATATATCAAACTATTTTGAAAGAAAGGAATTGTTCTTTTTTTTTTTTAAGTTCAATATTTGTTGGAAGTGATACTTTAGGTAAATCATATCTTGTCAATTTTGGTTTTGTCAACCGACCCTTTAGTTTATCCTTTCGTTAGTTTCTCCTTTTATTGGAATTTTTTCGAAATATTGGAGATTTTGAGACGAAAGAACTCCCTTTCTATCAAAATCTCAATAATATTCATTCCTTAAAGTTAAAGAAAGTACTTTTTAGGTCATTGAAACACTTGTTTGGAATTTGCTGAATTGAGATTTTTGGAAACACAATTTTGGGTTTTTTCGTCATTTTAATTCGAAGCCGAGTCTATTTTTGTATTCTTTCTCGATTCAAACAAATAAAAATAAAATCGATTCATAGATTTGATACCTTGTCTAGAACTCATGTTTGAAAGAAATATTCGATCACATAGAATCATGAAGTGAAGTGAGTTAATTAAAAATTAACAGGTGATAAATGGCAACAAAGAAAGCCTTCACTCCTCTTTTATATTTTACATCTATAGTATTTTTACCTTGGTGGATTTCTCTCTTATTTACTAAAAGTATGGAATCTTGGGTTACTAATTGGTCGAATGCTGGTCAATCCGAAATTTTTTTGAATGATATTCAAGAAAAAAGTATTCTAGAAAAGTTCATAGAATTGGAGGAAATCCTCTTTTTGGAAGAAATGATCAAAGAATATTCGGAGACAGATCTACAAAAGCTTCCTATAGGAATCCACAAAGAAACGATTCAATTAATCAAGATACATAATGAAGGCCGTATCCATACAATTTTGCACTTCTCAACAAATATAATCTGTTTTATTATTCTAAGCGGCTATTCTATTTTAGGGAATGAAGAACTCGTTATTCTTAACTCTTGGGCTCAGGAATTCCTATCTAATTTAAGTGATACAGTCAAAGCTTTTTTGATTCTTTTATTAACCGATTTATGTATCGGATTTCATTCGCCCCACGGTTGGGAACTAATGATTGATTCGGTCTACAAAGATTTGGGGTTTATTCATAATGATCAAATTATATCTGGTCTTGTTTCCACTTTTCCTGTTATTCTCGATACTATTTTTAAATATTGGATTTTCCGTTATTTAAATCGCGTATCTCCCTCACTTGTAGTTATTTATCATTCAATGAATGATTGATAAAAACGATCTAGCGATATTAATCTAATCCAATTAGA